GTATCAAGATGACAGAACCACTCTCTGTAGTATCCATAGGATCAATTATAACAAGTCACACACTCATATTCCGGAAATACAGAAACAAAGAAATTCCACGGTCGAACTACCCAAAAATAGAATGGGCTAAAAACGACCTAAATGATTCACTTTGTAGTGAAAAGCGATTTAGTAGTTCTTGTGAATCTAATTCATTGAAATTCCATCCAGTAAAATGGAAGAATTATAAATCTCCAAAATAATAGATAGGAATATCGCAAATAGAGCCATTGCAATACCCATCAAAGGAGTAGTTCCCCAACCTGGAGCTACTTTACCATATTCCGAATTCAGTGGTTTCAATAAATCCCCTACAATGGTTCGTCTTGGACCAGATCTAGAACTATTCTCAACGGTTTGTGTAGCCATAAATCCTATTTTGTATTCAGTGAGAGCCGTTGACTTTGTATACCATTATATTGTAAATAAATGATCTTAGCATAGATCCATTGTGGTCTTAAAATTATATAATAATGGAAACAGCAACCTTAGTTGCCATCTCTATATCTGGTTTACTTGTAAGTTTTACTGGGTACGCCTTATATACTGCTTTTGGGCAACCCTCTCAACAACTAAGAGATCCATTCGAGGAACACGGAGACTAGTTGAAGTAATGAGCCTCCCAATATTGGGAGGCTCATTACTTCAATCGAGATAATAAAAAATCATTTCATCTTTTTAGTTGGAACTTTAGGTGGTTCCCGAAAAAAGATGGCGAAAAATATTATTCCCAGAGTCGAGACTAAGAGGAATGTATAAACCAATGCTTCCATAGATTCGATTGTGGTTTACAATTATAGCTTCCATGCCTGTTTATTTTGGGTCGTCTCCCGGATAACTAAAGAGAAAGAGTCAAGGAAAGGGCAAAGGCAGCGATTCAAATCAAGATTTATCCGGCTCCCTGTCTATGTTATTAAATCACAAAAATAAAAGTAAGAAATCAATCTTGTATCAGACTACTTGTCGTCTTGTAGTAGGATCCCCAAGTTTTTGGAATGTTCCAAATTCTACTTGAGCATCCAAATCTGGGTCAATACCGGCAAAAACATCTCGGAACAAGGTTCTAGCGCCATGCCAAATATGTCCGAAGAAGAAGAGCAGAGCAAATGAAGCATGGCCAAAAGTAAACCAACCCCTTGGACTGCTACGAAAAACACCATCGGATTTCAAAGTAGCACGATCTAATTCAAAAATTTCGCCCAATTGAGCGCGTCGAGCATATTTTTTCACAGTAGCAGGATCACTATAACTGACTCCATTCAGTTCGCCACCATAGAACTCCACAGTTACACCTACTTGTTCGACACTATACTTCGACTCTGCCCTTCGAAACGGAACATCGGCTCTAACAATACCGTCTCCGTCTACCAAAACAACCGGAAATGTTTCAAAAAAAGTGGGCATACGACGTACAAAAAGTTCACGCCCTTCCTTATCTCTAAAGATAGGGTGTCCTAACCACCCAACAGCTATTCCATCCCCGTTGTCCATTGAGCCCGCTCTGAATAATCCCCCCTTTGCCGGATTATTACCGATGTAATCATAAAAAGCCAATTTTTCAGGAATTTTAGACCAAGCCTCTGATAAACTTTGATTTTCGGCTATCCCAGCGCTAACTCTTCGATATATTTCTTGCTGGAAGTATCCCTGATCCCATTGATAACGAGTGGGACCAAATAATTCAATCGGGGTAGTTGCTGAACCATACCACATAGTTCCAGCAACAACAAAAGCGGCAAAAAAGACAGCAGCGATACTGCTGGAAAGGACGGTTTCAATATTTCCCATGCGTAATCCTTTGTATAGACGTTGGGGCGGACGGACACTAAGATGGAATAGGCCGGCTAATATGCCCAATGTCCCTGCTGCAATATGATGAGAGGCTATTCCTCCCGGAACAAAAGGATCAAAACCTTCCACACCCCACGCTGGATTTACAGATTGTACCCTTCCGGTTAGTCCATAAGGATCGGACACCCATATTCCAGGACCATACAACCCCGTTACATGAAATGCGCCAAACCCAAAACAAGCCAACCCTGAAAGAAATAAATGAATTCCAAAAATCTTAGGTAAATCTAAAGAAGGTTTTCCTGTACGTTCATCAGAAAATATTTCTAGATCCCAGTACACCCAATGCCAAATAGCTGCCAAAAAGCATAAGCCGGAAAACACAATATGTGCCCCGGCCACACCTTCGTAACTCCAAATACCCGGATTCGTTATAGTACCTCCTGTGATACTCCAACCGCCCCATGAATTGGTTATTCCTAAACGAGTCATGAAGGGTATAACAAACATACCCTGTCTCCACATTGGATCAAGAACGGGGTCAGAGGGATCAAAAACCGCTAGTTCGTATAGAGCCATCGAACCGGCCCAACCAGCAACTAGAGCTGTATGCATTATATGAACAGAAATCAAACGACCCGGATCATTCAATACGACGGTATGAACACGATACCAAGGCAAACCCATGGAAATACCCCTTTAATCAACGAATAATAGACACTATGTAACTTTATTGCATTGTAAAAAGTAAAAAAACTATGCTCCGGACCCACTCTTTCGGTAGATTTTCTCGAGGAAAGAATTAATATTTGTTCTATTCTTTTAGTAATAATAATAGATAGTAATAATAGACGAATTCCATTTGTAGGAACAAAAATAAGCAGATCTATTCTATACCCGATAAGTACCAATACGCAATGGTAGAGGGGATTGATCCCACTTTAATTTTCTCTGAGTGAAGACATACCCATTTGTTCATATCATTCCAAAGACCCATTCGTTTCGTAAAAATTTTCCTTTAGTCATAATCATTCGGTTTTCTTTTTTTATGTTATTGTTATGAACTTATTCAATTTATGGATAAACTATGATAAAGGCTAATCTTATTAAGACAATAAACCCGTTGTTACGCTTCCACATCAAAGTAAGATATAGTACTTAATTTTTTTCTTTCATTTTATGCCTATTGGTGTTCCAAAAGTACCTTTTCGAAGTCCTGGAGAGGAAGATGCATCGTGGGTTGACATATAGTGCGACTTGTCAGATATATTGGGTCACATGGAATTTCCCCATTCTCTCCCCTGATCGAGATATCCCCTCTTTCGCCCAAAAAAGATTGATTGAATTATCAAAAGTTTGGAGCGTGAAATACAATTTAATTCTATTTATTTTTTGTAGGGGTATCAGATTAATATTATCAATTAGAATAATTTATGGTTGGCTCGACTGGACCAAAAAAATGAAGTATCCAGGCTCCGTTTAGAAAAAACCCAATTGGTAATATATCTAAGATTACTACTTTTATAATATTCTATTTATAAACAGGAGCGATCTCAAACTGTTTAATCAATCGAGTAATATAATGAATACATTGAATATTTAGTGGAAGACATGAAATAAATGAAATTGAAAAATAAAAAAAGCCATAGCAAAAAGACGTGGTATTGGGACATTTGCCCTATATGTGCAAATAAAAATCGGGCCTATCTTTACTCGGAGTAGAGCATAAACCTAAAAAAATTGAAAAAGCCCATTCAGGAACAAGAAAATGGCATCGTTATTTGGATTCGATCTCGATGAAACAATACATCAATGAGAAGTTCATTCGATAAGTTTAGTAAATTATTTATATATATATTTTATTTATATATATAGGTAAAGTAAACAGGCCAAAACAAATCCTTCTTGAAAAATGGAAGAAAAAAAGCCCTTTGTTAGAAGTTAGAAAGAGCCCCCTATGAAAATAAAAAAGAATGAGGGCTGCAATCTACACATTGATTCTTTTTTTTGCGCGATTTTTGGTAAACCGTATGCATCAAAAGGTGCGCGTACGGTTCCTAAGGATACAATTATATCCTAATCAACCGACTTTATCGAGCAAGATTACTTTTTTTAGGCCAAGAGGTTGATAGCGATCTCTCGAATCAAATTATTGGTCTTATGGTATATCTCAGTCTAGAGGATGATAGCAAAGATCTGTATTTGTTTATAAACTCTCCCGGGGGGTGGGTAATACCCGGAGTAGCTATTTATGATACTATGCAATTTGTACAACCAGATGTACAGACAATATGCATGGGATTGGCCGCTTCAATAGGATCTTTTCTTCTGGTCGGAGGAGAAATTACCAAACGTCTAGCATTCCCTCATGCTCGGCGCCAATGAGTTTTGTATTTGAGAGAAAAAAGAAGACTATGCCTTCGCCATATGAAATATGACTATTAAGTAATAATAGCATGGCATTTTGAATTCGATATGAGAAACCCTTTTTTTTTTTTTTTTTATTTTTGTTTTTTTTTTCAAAAATCAATCATTAGATTATATATCGAACGAATAGTATGAGATAAAGGGCATTTCCGATTTTATCTGATTTATCGGAAGCCTATTGCAGCGTCACAAACTTTTTTGTTTTCACACCAGAGGGATAATAACAATATTTATCTTAGGAAAGAATACAAAAAAAAGAAACTTTGGGATTGCTTAATAACAGACTAAATAAATATATAAAGCAACGGAACCATCATAGTATGTTTTAACTACTCCAAAATAAAATGAAGGATGGTTATTGGATTATTTACCGATCGGGGTCTGATAGGCCCTATATTTGAATATTTGAATTTGATTTTATACTTCTTCAATGGAATGGAGGTTATAAAGTAAATTCCATTGTATAGCCGTATGCAATGCGCAAGAGATGCCTGTACGGTTGGTTGTTCAATTCTATCTTTTGGTTTTCATATCATTACTCGTTATTTAATTTATTCTCTTTGATTTCTCTTCGAGATAGAAGAACCATTTATTAGGTTATATAATCAGGGTAATGATCCATCAACCTGCTAGTTCTTTTTATGAGGCACCCGCAGGAGAATTTATCCTGGAAGCGGAAGAAATGATGAAGCTGCGCGAAACCATTACAAGGGTTTATGTACAAAGAACAGGCACACCTCTATGGGTTGTATCCGAAGACATGGAAAGAGATGTTTTTATGTCAGCAACAGAAGCCCAAGCTCATGGAATTGTTGATCATGTAGGGGTAGAATAAAAAATAACAGGGATTTCGCGCAAATACAAATACGCCATTTGAAATTTTATCTTCTTACTGGGTTTGATAGAGTATTCTATTAATTAATTTATTACTATAGAAGTAATTCCTAATCGGCCGGTTAGGATCGATCTAAACCAGCTCATTATGTATACGAGTCAACATGCCAACTATTAAACAACTTATTAGAAAGACGAGAAAGCCAATCAGAAATGTTACGAAATCCCCCGCCCTTGGGGGATGCCCTCAGCGACGAGGAACATGTACTAGGGTGTATGTGTGACTCGTTCAGAGCATGGACTGGGGCAAAAGAAAAGAACCCATTTTTCCAGTATCAGTGATCAGTAACAGTAAATAAGATAAAATAAAACGGAAGAACCCCATTCACTATCTAAAAAGTATCTATCATACCCTTCTATTGTGTATCAAAATTTATGGTTTCTAGTGGTGTAAATCCAATTGTCTCCATTTTCAATTTAAGATGAGAAAGAATTTCCCATTGGTAGCAAATGTTTATCCATTAAGCGGGGGGAATCCCATTTAAAGGCAAGAAAGATTACGCCCTTACTCTTTCAACAACGGACTAAGAGGGTCAGCTACACAGTTAATCTTCATAATTAAATACCGTTACTGTATAAGTGGATCTCGTTGTGAAAGACGGATTACTGAATAATTCATGGGTAGAGCCAAAAAGTGTGAACTGTACAAGTTAACAATAGCATTGATTAAATGAAAGAAAAGAAGGGGCTCCGGTGTATAGAAGGGATCTCGCCGTTTAAGAAGTAACCATAGAAACGATGGAACCCACTATTTTTTTTTTTATTCATTTCTATTTTATATTTACTACTTTTTGTTTTTATTTAATATTAATATGCTTTTTTTAATATCTAGTATCAATATTATTTCTTATTTCGAGGTAAAATGCCTATAAAAAAAAAAGAAAAAATCGTGGGCGGGAAGGTTATAGTAGCAAAAGCCGTTGGAGTTTTTATTTTATACATTGGAAGGATCCGTTTTGTTATTAACAAACTAGTAAAGGGGAAGGGAATAACTGAAAGAAAAGAAATCAATTAGTTATTTATCAAAGTTTCATTTATTCAATGACCAGAATTAAACGAGGATGTATAGCTCGGAGACGTAGAACAAAAATTCGTTTATTTGCATCAAGCTTTCGAGGGGCTCATTCAAGACTTACTCGAACTATTACTCAACAGAAAATAAGAGCTTTGTTTTCGGCTTATCGGGATAGAGGTAGGCAAAAGAGATATTTTCGCCGTTTGTGGATCACTCGGATAAATGCAGCAATTCGAGGGAATTTAGTATACTATAGTTATAATATTATCATACACAATCTGTACAAGAAGCAGTTGCTTCTTAATCGTAAAATACTTGCGCAAATAGCTATATTAAATAGAAATTGTCTTTCTATGATTTCCACTGAGATTATAAAATAAGTAGATTGGAAGGACTCCATAGGAATGTTTTAAATTTTAATGGAGTGCGCTGTAAAATTAACTCCGGGAAGGTAGAATAGAAATTAGTATGATAAAATATAATCAAATAATATGATAAAGTCGTCAAAATGAACAAACAAGACGTTCAATAAAAAAAGATTTATTCTTTTTCCCCGATACTTTTTTTCTTATGACACGACACTCACATCTTAATTCGCGAATTTTTCGAACAAAACATCAATCCGCCTTTGAGTTCGTATTGGAATTTTGATTCAAGTGAAGAGTAAGCCTATCCCCCTTTTTGATTCTAAGACCCGCAGTTCTAGCAGCCGACTCACCTCTTTCAAATTGTTTCTCATTATTAAGAAAGGGTAACAAAGATAAAATACGAGCTTGCTTGATAGCAATAGTAATTAATCGTTGTTGTTTTAAGTTTAATCTATTCACCCGTCTAGATAATATCTTTCCTTGTTCACTAATAAATCGACTAATTAAACTCATGTTTCTATAATCAATTCGATCCCCCGACCCAACCGGGGGCAAACGCCTACGAAAAGATCGCTTGGATTTAAAATAGAGTCGCTTGGATTTATCCATGATTTGTTTATTCCTTATCCCGAAAATCCTAATTTTGTCGGGGATTTCTTTTTGGTTTGTTTATCTTTAAATATATGTTATATATAATATATGGTATATGACATTTTTCATCTTCCTTGGAAGGATGACATACAATACATATGTGTAATCGGTTCCATCTATTTCTTTATCTCCCCATGAATTGTATATTTGTAACAAAAGGGACAGAATTTTCTCAATTCCAATCGACTAGGCGTATTGTGTCGATTCTTTTGAGTAATATATCTGGAAATACCAACCCTCTTTGATTCCTTATTAGCATCATTTCGAACAGCACAATTGGTACATTCCAAAATAACTGTTACTCGAACATCTTTCCCCTTGGCCATGAACCCCCTTTGTATTTTTGATTCACTCAACTATTCTATTTTGCGATCCAAAGAGAAAAAAGGAACGAAAAAAAAAATAGAAGTTGCTAACTCGAAATAAAATTATGAAAAATTTCGTTGCAATCAAGATAGTAATAATAAGTAATACAATGATTTCTAACTACATTTCTAATCCCAATATAGCGTTTCGTCTTTCATTTAAGTATTTTGTATGATATTGTTGACCTATCCATCAATTTCCATTTCCGTTCTCATTCTCTTTTTAATTATTTTCATTTAAATAATTTAAATGAAAAATTTTATTTTAATTCGAGCCTCGGGCCTGAGGCCCGAGTTCCGAGTTTCACTGAATTTGAATCCACTTTTATTCTTTCTCTTTTCGAACTTATTCAAATTTTAAAAATTCTAAAATTAAAAGATGGGAAGGGGAGGGATTAGTCACAGAGATTTTATTAAATCCCTAATCTTCTTCACCACTTCCCATGTTACTAACTAGAATGAAAAAAAGGGGAATATCAGCGCATCCGGAAATAAACGATTGATCTCTATCAATAGACCTGCTAAAAACCCGAACCATATAGTACTTACTACCGGCGCCACGGAGAGATATGTTTTTAGATCTCGCATTTTATTTGAAATCCTCCTTCTTTATTGGAATTTGTAATACATATATGATCAGACATATATGGAGTTAATGATCGCTTGTATTTGTCCGCGGAATCCCTAATTCAAATTGAAATGTACAACGATTCAGTAGAATATTCCTTTTCTTAAAAAAAACGTGCCCTTTTCTGTACCAGCGTTTCCCCAAAATATTCATTTTTTTTACAGCGGGTTTCATTATACGTAACGCATATAAGTAGTTTATTATAATTAATTAATAATTAATTATATGTTCTATGATATGAGATCAAAAAGAAGAAATGACAAGATAATTTTTGTATAGAAATGGAGTAAATAAAGATGTGGAAAACAATACGGGTATTCTCTACAATGACACTGTAACCCAATTGAAAGGGATGTAGCGCAGCTTGGTAGCGCGTTTGTTTTGGGTACAAAATGTCACGGGTTCAAATCCTGTCATCCCTACCTATTCTATTACTTATCTTATGAGCAGGAATCGTAACGAGGGACCAATTGAAATCGATTAAATTGGGCATCCATAACATGATCAATCTTTCATTTGACTCTATTCTACTATAGAATAGGATACGCATGCAAAAATATAATATATTAGGGTTACTTACAAAATATTTAGTGTGATAATAAAGCGCTCTTAGTTCAGTTCGGTAGAACGCGGGTCTCCAAAACCCGATGTCGTAGGTTCAAATCCTACAGAGCGTGATCCCATTCTTGTTATTCTTAGGTCGAAAATTACACTGAAATGAAATAATTGAACAGCAATTTCAATTTGACCCCTGCCCTATGTATTAAAATTAATAAAGCAAGTAGGGGTCAATCAAAAAAAGAGCTATTAATTAATTAAAGGTCCAACTGATCGCCGCGTCTGTATTGTAAATATGCGGTTACAAATAATCCAGCCAAAGTAATAGGAATTAGACCTAAGACAATTCCAAATAGAAAAACTTCAATCATTTCAATTTGTTTGAAAGAGGAAAAGGAGAGGTAATATCTATTCTTAACTATTAATTCATATTGCCCATGAATCTCAATGACCAAAAATTGGAAATTGACACGGTAAGAAACTTAAGAAACTATAGAATATATGGAATAACACAGAAAGATTTCGTTTTTTTATGAATCGTTTGTTCAATTAATTTCAAATAAGTCGTATCTTGTTCAACCCGATAAATAGAGCTGAGGTTATAGTTAAAACCGCTAGTAGAAAACCGAAATAACTAGTTATAGTAAGCATAAAGAGGCTAAATGAAATATGGTCTTTTTATACATATGTTTAGAAAGCACTTCCCTAAATTCAAATTTTTGAAAGATACAAACAAGAATAAGCAAAAAGACCAATTTCACTTATTCTTTCAATTGAAAGTTTTTGCTTCATCAATCCTTCTAAACAGTAATAAAAAAAAATGGGAGTGACATAGGTAAGAAATCAATTCATCATCTGTGATATCTGAGCATCCCCTAATTCCCAATCAACAGATTCATCTTAAAAACTAATATTCTTATACTAATATTATATAATTAATAATCAAAATTAGAAATAATAAAAAACTCTGTTGTGTAACTTCATTCAAAAAATGAAATTGAATCGCTTTAAAATTGGAAAATCATTTCTATTTTTATTTTGATCTTTTTTTTTATTATTGTATCGAATACATTGTGTATTTTCGAACAAAGAATGACCTTATATTATACTAGAATCTCCCTTTTTTTTACTTTTACTTTATTACTTTCCCTTTTCTTTTTTACTTTAATTTGATTTGACCTCATTAGATTCAGTAGTAGGTTCATTCTCATAATATCTCTAATGAGAAGAAAAAGAGTTTCGCATGATCTAATCGTGCGAAACT